CAAATTGACCCAGCAACAAGTCATTTTGTTCCTTCCTTTCTTAGTGAAGTGACTGACCTTTCTTTGAGGATCGGAACGGAAATCCTTCCGTAAACATTCAAAGTCTTCGATTCGGCTCTTTCCTTGTTGACTTTTTCTAACTCCTCACCCGCACCTGATAGTGTTCGAAATGTTGTAAGTCAGCAGTCCCGAAGCGGCAAAGGCCTATTTTCTTATTGCTTGAAATTTGAAACTCCTCCCTTGAAAGCTCCAGGTGCTGCGACTATCACCGGTAAGTTGCGTCGGATCAACATCGGGATTAGAATCCACTGCAAAAAAAAGCAACTAAGTCAACGCCTATTTGCTCTGGATTTACTGGCCCGGACGCTTGAATCTATTCCACCGCAAACAACCTAATATACTACTGCAGGATCTTTCGCTGCTTCTGTTGTTATTGCTCTCGCCTGTCACTACGCCACCTCAGCAGCTGGGACTGGAACTGCTTCCGCATCTGGCACTCCCCAACCTTTTCTATCTATCCTTAGAAGTAGGGCGAGTGTCTAAAGACCAGGTTATCTCTCTGAATCATGTTATTCTTTGTTCTTGTGATTTCGTAAAGCTTTAAGCTAGAAAATCCAGGGGTTTTAGCAAAAAACCCTCCCCTCGCTCTTCTTATCAGCCCGCGGCCTTTAGGAACATAACTGCATCCGCCTGGGCTAATGGGCTAACCAAACCTCAGGACAACTACCATACTAGTCGGCTAACCGAATCGTTAAGCGACCATAGGTTCCCGAATATCTGACGAAGCGATTTCGAATACTACTTACGAAATTTCGTAATAGGATAGCCTCAAGACTGTGGAATTCTTAAACCTTTCTTTGCATATTCCCGCCGTCTTACAGCTTATTAGAGTCCTCAAGTCAGCAACCTTTTTTGCAAAATGGCCGCTCCTCTAAGAGCTGTCCTACTAGCAACTGGCGGGTGGTACCCAGGTTTTGATTTCCCTACTTTATAATATATAGGCAGACGCGAAGCGAAGGAAGAGGAAAAGGGCAGGCATAAGCAGGAGATGCCACCACTGACTTCCTATATTAGATATGAAATAGGATAGCGGACCCTTTGTACAATAAGAAAGAACTGCGAATCTTGGTCGAAAGATGGGAAGCTACTCCGATAGCTTCCTACTCGCAGCTAGGAGAGTAATGATAACTACAAGCTAAGGAGCTCAGAGGAAATAGGCAGCAGGTTTGAGTCCTCTATTGTTGAAAGAATGAAAGAATGGGAGGTTAAGCTTTTCCCCCTTGAGTAATGGGGGGAAGCAGGCTATTCGAATACAATATTGATATTTCTCTTTTTCGGCCGTTACCCCTTCTATTTACCTCTGGCCTCGGAGAAAGAGCCATTGACGGACCGAATACGGACCTTTATGTGCCGTCACATTTATTTCGTGCACTAACTAAGCCGCTACTCCTACCTTGGGACCAGTATCCAGGGAAGGCAAGGTTTATCTTACTCCCAGACAGGAGAGGGAAGAAGCCTTCCTTTTTGCCTTTGCTTGGCCCAGACCTTCAATCAACTTGAAGGACTTCGTAAACCCCTCTTCTTTCATTCATTTCTTTCTCATATCCGGTGAATTAAGACTATTTTAGCGGATCAGACTATAAAATTCATCTGCACCGGCATCAAATCGTCTGATTGTAGCGTGATTGAACTCTCACAAGCCTGAAATAAGTCAGGCCTCGACCACCTCTTTTAGTGGTTACATAACCAAGGTGAATCAAGTCAGGTTATGAGGCAAATTCCACTAAGAGTTGAGTCCAAAGGTAGCCCCCCCCCGTTGTCAAAGTTGAAAGACTCGTCGCCTTGAATCGGGAGTCGGCGTCGAACGAAGGAAGGTCACATTCCGGTGTCAGAGGTTCAAAAGTCGTCTGCTTCATCATTCCACCTGTCTCCAACCTGAGGCCAGACCTAAGTCGAGAGTCGTGCTTTCTTGGAACGGGAATTCCGAGCCACCTATCCTAGTCAATAAAAGATTCTTTCATCGAAAAGCTAACTGCTAACAGAATTGGTTGCTTTCTTAGAAGGAGACCCGGACCGAAGGATCTGATTTAGCTGGTTTCCGCATAATAATCATCGGGATTGATTGCAAGTCTGGGATCTCCCATAAAGTTTGATTATCTGTACCGCGGCTTCGAATCCTGTCTTTCGCGCTGGGGCTAAGGTTGTCCATTCGATTGAGCTTTCTCCCTTTCTATTAGTTCGTGTGTTGAACGGTCTTCGAGTACCGGGGAGTAGTCGCAATAGATAGATGGATCAAGTAGGTGTATTGGCTTGGTATGAACGCCTTTCTTTGGGGGGCAATCATAGTCATAAGGAGTATCCGAACGAATGTTGAAGAAGGTTGAGTGGGATTTTCCTTCCCTCTTTCCTTTTTTGCTTGTTTTGTTCGGGGGCAGAGCTCGTACCTTCGTTCCAGCTAGAGTATAATCTGTCTGTCCTCCGGCAGCGAGTGGAGTAGATGAACGTAGCTAGTATAGTCTATTAGATGATATGAAAGTCTTATAGATTTGACTCGGGGGGAAACTAGTATAGTGGGGGCTCTTCTCTTAGGGTTTCGAGTTAGAACCTCTAGTCTCGGTCTCGCCACAACACAGTGGTATAATCTAATCTGTCTATACCTCACTCGGTTCAGGAAGTATCTCCCACTGCCTTCCTTCAGATTCAAAGCGGCACTCAACTAAGGGACTTCGGGCCAGAAGAAAGTAATGTTTACTGACGGGACGAGACGAAAGAGATCTTTGGCTTTCGAGTATTCACCTCCTTCCCTTGTCAGGCCTTTTCGTCGAGAGAGTTCGGTCTTATTCGAGTTCCTGCTGTAAGCCTAACCTAATAAGGTTCTTTATTCCTCTTCATTTTCCCTCAAATCTCGTGATCCTAACCCCCCGGGAATCCATTTCCAGTCATTCTTCATTAGATCAAAAGCCTGTTCAGGAAGACCATCTAATTCTCCGGTCCTCGCATTAGTTGGGTTCAGTTCCAACTATACCATCTTCACTATCTTAATTCATCCATCCTCCCCGGTTCAGAAACTCCTCTCAACCCAATTCGATTCTTTTTCGACCCAACCCCAGAGAGGAGGGGCTATATGGGACATCTATCTACGGGGGCCTGCACTTTATTATAGGGAAAGGGGGGAAGGACGAACTTCATTCGGTAGCAGCGGAGTATCGAGTCATTGGTAACACCGCCTCATTTCGGAGCCGGATCGAAACCCGACTCACTTAAATGTCCTAGCGAGGGGTATCGATAAGGGTTGGATGCGAACCCCTCCTATGAGAAAGAAAGGAGCCTAGCAGCCTTTTTTTCTGTCTATTTCTGATCGAACTCCCTTCCTGTCATCGTATCTTGTGTCAGAATCGCTTTCAGGCTTCTTATCGCCTTCCCATCAGTGGCAGTCTCCCGTCCCTACCGAAAGTAACTGATCAACCTACTGTTGGAGAGCATATCTTTTTCCATTATTGGTATCTTTCTATCTCGGAGTGGACTAAGGCATCAATATGAATTCCAAGCCCTATCGCTTGGGAATAAATGCTTCCCTAGCTGCTTGCCGGAGAAAAACGAAGCCTTCAAAATTGGAAATTCATCCCTCCAAGCTTAAACCTATTCATCTATCCTATCTCTCGCTTTACTCTTAAAAGGTTATCGTTCCCATGAATCTTGATCTGCCTCCTGGCATTGATAGCAATTGATCGAATTCCTACTCTGGTTTGAGAAGCTTTTCAGTTTTCCTTATCTTTCGTGCGAACTGCCATGAAAAGAATTCGAAATACATCTGGTACTAAAGAAACCGCCTTCGCTGGCCAACCCCTATGTCTTGGTACTCTCCCATTCATAAGAGAGTGGTAGTTGTCACCGGAAGCAGGTGAAAGCAGTGAGTTGAGTAAGTCTTGTCAACAATGCTTCGCACAACTAAATACTAACACACTGTTCACTTCTGTACTTCTCCACCGCCAAAACACAATGACTTATGCAATTCATACAGGCACGCATGAAACATGAGCGAAAAACGATGAATTTGCCTTAAAAGCTTGCGGGCCCCGACGGGCGTTCCTAGGCCCAGTCAACCACTTATGATGACTTCACCCTTACAAACCAGTGCTGGAGCCTCTCCTGCCGATGTCACCTTCAGGTACTTTCACCAGTACTTGAGCCAGCACCTGAACCGAGACCTAAAGCTGAACCGCTGCTCTCACTCAATTCTAATCTCGAAATCTTTACCCGATCTGGAAATGCTTATCTTATATGCCACCATAGGTCTTAGTTTCGTTTCCTATATGAGCTTCCGTCGACTACACTGAACTCCTCGCGTAAGGGGCCACCCACCCATTCCCCTTAGCCCTCTCACTCCCTAAGCTAAGGAATGAAAGGCCACATCTACCTCTAAAAACTAGAATACGAATAAGATCAAAAAGGCCATCATTAGGGCAAAGAGGGCGATTGCTTCCGTTAGAGCAAATCCTAAAATGGCATAACCAAATAATTGTTTAGCCAATGATGGATTTCGTGCGACGGAATGAATCAAAGAACTGAAAACGTTTCCAATACCGACAGCTGCTCCCGCTAAGGCAATTGTAGCTGCTCCCGCACCTATTAATTTAGCACCTTCTAACATTCTCTTTTTTCTTTCTTTTTTACGCTTTTCTTTTACCTCGTCGATTCGAGGTTCATTTTCTTCCTCCTCCTTCCTTCTTTTTCTTCCAATTCGAAGAAATCCAAAAAAACTCTTGATAAATAAATCTCGTCAAGCTCACTTCGCGGTGAACCAGACCGAGCAGGTGAACGAAGAAGGTGAGTATCTCCTTATGAAACAATCCCTGGAAAGCCTTGACCCTCCCTTGTTCTACCCTTCGAACTCGGAGATTGAAAGGTGATTGAATAGGAAGATAACTCTATGCAGCGACAGAGGCGACGATCCCTATTGATAGATACCCGAGAGACCACGTCCTTTCCTTATCCTTAAGGCATGCCCTCTTACTGCTCACGAAGAAGCCCAAGACTGGGAAGCTCTAAACTCGTTAACAGAATCTGTAGCGGGCAAAGGAGTCAGATCGACCTTTCTTATTTCCCACGCCCGAGTGAGTGGTTATGCTTTCATCTGTCTCATTTGAGGATGCCTTTGTTCTACCTCTTGACTTGGTTGCAGATTGACATTGACAAGAGAAGAAGACCTTTCAAGCAAGTTCCTTAATCGGAAAGTCACATTACATTAGGATTGCCTGGGATACAGAGGTGCTTTTAGGACGTGAAGTCACGATCCTTCTCCTGTTGGGCTTTTTTTTTTAAGACAATCGCTCTTGCTTCCCCGGTGCTCTAGCTTTGACGGATGCCCACTCATCCGGACAAGCCTTTCTATTTAGCCGTGCTTAGCTACACGGCTTAGCCGACCGTCACTCATACAGGCTTACCAACACTCTGAGCTCGAGGAGCTCTTCGAACACCCGCCTGAGGAGGCGTCGGGGTAATTACATTTCCTTTAGATATTCGTGCTAAGGTCCAAAGTCAGAGGTTTTTGCCGCTTCCAATAGGATGCATACCGGGCTTACAAATCCAGGGCAGACTCGAATAGAAAGCACATACATATGAAAAAATGTTTGTTTCCAGAGCACCTACTAAACATACATATCGGCACACAAACTATATGTCACGAGCAGGTTGTTATTGACAAATAGAACTGCTGCTGGCACTTTCCTTTTATTCTGACCGAGTGGATTTTGTAAAGCATATTGCTAGTCTTCCTTCTAAGACAGGATCAAACTCGTCTTTTGAGCATGATCACGCCCTGCAGTGGTAGAACCTAGTGAACCAGGCGTACGACTTCTGAACCCGAAGCTCTTTTCTTTCTTCTCTTATGATATTTCTTTTCACGAACGGTACTTTGATGCCACTGCTGATAGAAGGGAATGCATGATTTTCGACCATAGGGAGAAGAGTCTGACCCAGAAAGCCATCTTGTAGAGAAAGTCGATTTGGGCAACCAGGGACCAGACCACTAGCCTAGATAATCAAAGAGGCACGGGCTGCTATCTTCTTCTTATTATTATACGATAACGAGATTGGAAAATAGGGATTGGCCCCAAGCCGAATCCAAGTAAAGTACCGGTGCTTGCTATCAGTAGAAGTCTCAGCCTCCTGCTCAACACGAGGAGCTTTAACCCTCTGACTCCAAAGAGCCTAAGTCGGCGGTTCACTTACACAATTTTTATTTTAATTTAAGTAAAATAAAGACAAAACAAAAAAACACTTTCTTTAATGGCAAAGCTCGGGTTCCCGACGAGCGGGGCGTGACCCTTCTAAATAAGAAATTCGGGGTTCTATTCTAAGACGCTCAGGGGTCAGGAAAAAAGTCCTACTTCGGGTATGATCCACACGGAGATGCATATACTTATGCCAGAGCGCCTGTGTATGTAACTAGAGTATAAGTTTAGTTAGGTCTTGGATAACCGGTTTGGGGCTTTCTTCAAATGATCACTGGGCTCCTCTCGGCGGATGATTCAATAGCGGATTCACCCCCATTGGGCACAGTTAGTAAGCCATGTCACGGACCCAAGTACGCCACAAAGTCATTGAAGGGCCATTATTGAGTCAAGCAACCGAAACCGAGCAAAGAAGTCACATCTGAGCTAATTATAACTAACTCATCCGCTTATACCAAGCAAGACCCTTTTGCAGTTTACTCGCCAGTGTCATCACTCACTGGACGAGCCTTTCTATTTGTACCAGTTGAGTACGTCTGCCCAAGACCCAGACAAAAAGCTTTGTACCTTACCACGGAAACTCCGCTATCAATGTCGTCTGGCCCAGTTGCCCCAACTGGACTTAACCATTTGACTTCTGACAATAAGAGGAAGAGAAGCCCTCTTGAGTAAGGGCTCTTGAGTTAGAGTTCGAACTCACCTTCTTTCTTCTATTTCATAGCCTCTTCCGTATTCTCAATCGGAATAGCCAGGCCTTATTAAGATTAAGGAACCGAATCCGAAAGAGACGCAGCAGCAAGAGGTCCTGAATCAAATAGAGCAAGCAAGTCCGTATTCTGTTCGGCTTACGGCTTCATTCCCAGAGTAAGGAGAAAGAAGACAGCGCCGGGGAATAGCTCCGAGAGGGACTTCTCTGAGTAAAGAGATAAGTAAGGGGAAGAGTCATTCCAATTGAGTAGGTGAACCAAGAGTCTCTTTCGAGCGAGATCCTTTACCACGCCTAACTAAATGAAAGAAAGTAAGAGAGAGAGTGGCCGCCGCTGATATGAAGCCCAAAAATTCTTTACTTGGACTCCGTGCACCTCTTATTATATAACAAAGAAGAAAGCCAATCCAGATATGAGTTTAGAGCATAGGAAGTCGTGCATTCCGAAACAAGCGAAGTCGAGACTTCCCTGTCTTATCTCACTTAGATCTCTGTCTCTGCTTACTCGAGCTAGTACCTACTTTCCATAGTTATTGGTCGAGTAATCTGCCTTCCTATCGGTTGTTGAGTTAGCATCCGCTTTCTCTTTCTCCTCTGTTCCGCAGCTGTGAAATTGTCTCCCTGTGCCCTTGAAAGCACTAGAGGAAAGGAGAAGCTATGAGGTGCTCCACGGGACTGCTTGATGAAGTCTTCGTCCTACATCCCTTTCAAGAGGGTCAAGCTATGGCCATGCTAGCCCCACAAGTCCCTGTTCCGATCATGCCACTGCTCGAAGCGGAAGAGCTAAATGGAAAAGCGGCTTCGGAGCGCAAGGTTCTCTTTCACCGCTAAGGGCACTTGACAGTGCAGCAGGCATCGGAAACACAAGCTCAGTAGCATTTTAGCAACTATACAGGCTATAAACAAGTCTATAAGCCCTTTTCATAGCAGGCCTCATCAGCCCGACGAGAAGGATAGAGATACCCCGAGATTCTAACGAATCGTCGGGAATCAGAATCCATTACACCAGCTGCAGCAACCGTTGAAAGATCAGCCTTTGGAGTGACTCCCGAGGCGCGGGAAGCAGTTTCGGATGTAGCAACCTTTGGTACAGCGTGAACGGTCAGGGAAGAGAAATTCCTTTTCATCCTAGTTGTACTTCCTCGTTGTAGAAGGCATAACCACTAGAGCTCGGGAGCTGGGATAGGAGCTGCATGGGCCCTACGTGACATTTTCTTTATTGACGTTACAACATGACTATTCAGTTCAGGTGTGGTATCTGAGTCCCTTAGCTATACCTCTCTTCTTGTGCAACTGAAGGCTCTATTTTATGATAATAGATGGGCTTGGCCGGCATTGAAGCTTGAATAATTTTAAAACTTCAAGGTCTCTAACAGTAACAGAGTTCACCATTGTGCCTTTTTATATTATAGGATTCCGGCTTCCGACACCCACTTCATGATCCTAATCTTGCACCTTGTAGCACTCGGCTTGAAATTCTCAAACCGTACCGAGTTCCTCTCCAACCAGATTGCCCATAAAATGTTGATAAAGCCAGCATTCCAGAGATCTTTTAGCAGAGAAGAAAGTCGCCTAAATTTCATTACCTTACAGTCGAGTGGCTTAAAAGCTCCTCCATGGTTTCAGTCCCCCCCGAAGTGGGACTCTCATGCAGTAAGACAATTCCCCCATTTAGCCCTCAGTTTTGTCAGCATCCTCAGACCCTCCCTCAAAGACGGATTCTAAGGTTTCTCCCAGGTTAGATAACTTTCCCCGCTGTCCTTCTTTCAGCCGGTCCAAACTTCCTTCTCTTCTGTATAAATAGGTAATCGGATCGGCAACAGGCTTTATGTGGGTTCAATACCGATGAAAGAGGGATCTTTAAGAACTTTGTATAGCGAATCAAGAAGAATGAGCTATCTTTGATACGGACCTCCACCAATGAAAAAGAAAGAATAGGCTGATCTAGAGGGGCAGGCGAAAACTCTGCTGCTCCCCCCAAAGGTTCATCATGCAGAAAGATACAACAAGAAAGCAGGAGGGTCCGAAGGAGATCGAGTAAGGGAATCGGAAGCAAGCGACCAGAAAGGGCAGAATACTAGACTCGCCCTTGAACGAAACGCATGGGCGTAAGAAGGAGATCGGTACTCTTTTTCCCCAGACAGATCAGTTGATGGATAGAGGTTCATCTTACGTCGAATATGCCACTCCGGAGTCTCCTTGAACAGGAATCATTACCTTCGATAACATCGACTCATATTGCAACTCATCTCTTCACCGGGAGCGCCGCCCACTCTAGCAAAAACTATACGCATCGAATGAAGGTGACTGGCCCGATCCGAAGAGAGAAGAGAAAGTCATCACTTCTTTGTGCTAGTCTTTCTAATTTCGCAGCTCTTTCTTTTTCGGGGCCTATCCCGGATGAGAAAGATACAAAGCCTGTTGACTCTGATGCTTGCTTGATGGGAGAAATAGGTTGGGATCCTGCCTTGCCTACCTGAGTCCAATCCCTTCTTTGATGGTCGGAGGTCAGCCCCATGGGATAGGATATTTGCCCTCATTGGTCCTTCCTCTCCTTGACTTGTATTAGTAGGGCGTTCTTCATCTAAAGGCTCTTCATATCATGAACTTGCCCAAGTCAAACTCTTCTTGTTGCGAGAGAAGGTTCTGGTAAGCTCGTCAGGTGCTGGCGAGTGACGATTGCCACTCCTACCGTTGCTAAAGCTTTCTCTTTAAGGCTTTTCACTCCGATTATCGTTATTCAAGCGGTATCACAGAGAATCTTTCCTTTCTTTCGTCCTTCTGGCAAGGGTTTGAATGAAGAGGGGCTTGGTAGCTAGGAAAGTCAAGTCAGGGAGGAAGGCGCTTTACTATTTGTATTTGGCAAGTAGCGGGCTTTCTTGTAGCTTTGGGGATTTTTTAATGCGGATTAAAAAAGCTCAAGTGCAAGCTGAGTAAACTTGTTCAGCTTTACTGCAAGTCTAAAGAAAGGGAGGGTCTGAAAGAGTCGCTATTAGCTCGCTTAAATCTCTCCACTCGCATAGTAAACTGCGCTCGCCCTAGTCAAATCCAGATCTTCTTTCTTTGCGAGCGGAAGTCAGAACGAATACCGAGACTCCTTTCTTTTACGCTGTTATGAAAGCGGATCGGTAATGAAAAGGAAAGAGCAGGCGGTAAGTAAGGCAATTCCTTCCGGTAGTGGATGCTGGTGAATCAGAGTGAAATCTATCTTTTCGGAAGCGAAGTCATAACTTATACCGTTCGAAAGGCGCTCCAGCCCTTATGATTATGAATAGATAGAACCGTTCTTTCTTTGCGGTTACGGTAAGCAAGTGTCTATTAGTACACAACACTCGTTTATAAAAGACGAATAACTGACTTTACTGACGAGCGTGAGAGCGATGCGCTTTGTCTTTTGGTTTTTAACTTATAAGAGCCTTTAAGTCGGAACTCAAAGCTAGTGCGTTAAGCAAGCTTGTTTGTTGTAAGGCTATCGAATTTGAGAATTCCCTCTTGAAGTTTTGCTCTTCTAAAGATAGATAGTTTAGGGAAAGCAAGTGCTGTGATGAGATCTGTCTTTCGGACACCATTACCTTGTTGCTCGCATCGTGAGCGATGTAGATTCTTCCTCTCCAGAGCCCCGACCAGTCTTGACTGAAAAGCTTTCAGACCCCTGTGCGAACAAGTTATACTAGCAACTTGCTGTGTCATGTCCGTTTTCGTTACACATATGATATGGTACCTCTTTATCCTGAGATCTCTTTTGCTACTGGTGCAATCACCTCTCATGAGGTTGAAGCTGAGCCAAAATCTGTCCCACTAACCTGGCCAATCTCTTGGGTGAAATGTCTGGGGTGACATGTGCATTCCGAAATTTTTCCATCATTTATTCTCACTCTGAAGTTAAAAGAAGACCTAAGATCGAAATTTTGGCAGGGGCTTTGCTAAACTGTTCAGCCGCATTCTATTCCGACCTCTGGATTTCCTTGAGAAAAGCATCCGTATTTTCCTTCCCTTTTCCTTTCTCTTTGTCTTTTTCTTTATTTCCATCTGTTTTCAGGTTGTCTGGCTTAAAACATCTGCCAGAGCGAGTCATGTTCCCAATCTCATCACAATCTTCCCTTTCTCTCTTCTCTGTATCTTTTCTCCCAAGAGACTTTATCAAGATTGTAGACGGGAGGTGGTTGGTAAGGGGTAATAGTGGTTGTGGTGCAGGCAGGGTGAGGGGTTGAGTCGGGATTTGAATAAAAACTAGATTTTGGGGTAAAGGGAATCGGGCCCCGGCTTCGCCCGAAGCGTGCTACGGAACGAACCTTGTCTACGAAGCAAGTTCAGTCAGCGCATAAAGAGTCCGCTAGTGTAGTTGACTAGTAGTACCATTAGCCTAAACGTTCCGTATCCTTCGCGGCCGCCAATAGTTCTAATTCCTTCGCTATTGGAACTATGACTCCCGGGTCTCGTCTGTGGTATAGACGGAGTTTCCTGCCTCCCGCCACAAATCTAGAAAAGGGTAGCTAGTGTCCCTATGACTTGAAACACTTCTCCGTAAGAAGCACTATTGGCTGCTTACACACCTACTCTTAGTCTAGTCCTTGACCTGGGCTTTCTAGGGATTCCCTGAAACCAGAGCAAGAACCGCTTTCTAGTTGGATTCTTACGCGTAAAAGCTCCTCTCCCAGGAGGTCGAGGCAATAAGCTCCTCGGCTTCAGTTGAAGCTCCTGGCCTATTGGTTGATGATAGGGTTCTTGTTGGTCCTGTTGGTAGAGTTCCTGCCCTTGGCCTTGGTTCCAGTCTTGTCTCGCATGCCAGCAAGTATTCTAGAAAGAATGACTTGGTTTCATGTAGCTACGCTATCCTCTCGCCTTTTGCACCTGCCTTGTGTTGCTAGGAAATGGCTAAGCCTTTTTTTTTCGAGGCTTTCACCCGCACTAGTATATGGTGTCGAAAGCCCGAACACAAACAAGCTCACCTTATTCTTAGAGAAGGGGGCTAAAACGAGAATAGGAAAGACTTGGTATAGAATCCGTGCCTTCGTTCCGGCTATAATTAGCAAGCGAGTAAGGGAACCGCTCCTTCCGTTCAGTAAGGGAATACAAGCATTACGGGGAGTTTAGGAATATGACTCAAGTCAAGCGAAGCGTAGTGAGGAAGGAGGGGAAGAACTACTAGAGAAAGGCTAAGTGAAGTACTTCTCGGGACTTCTCTTTTCTTCTTTCAAATTCTTCTCTTCTTGTTTATCACCGACTTTCCGAGCGTAGTCTGTAGTAGGGAGGGCCATTCTCGCAGGAGTTAGAGTAGGAACATGACAAACCATTAGAATGCATTCTCGCAGGAAGTAGCATACTCATGTTGCCTGCTTTCGTTCCTTTCGTCTCGAAGGCCGGTTCAGTAATAGTTCAAATCCTTCTAACTGTCTAGTGCATTAAGGCGGCATGTCTTACTCCACGCCAGCAGTGAACGAAGTGTCACACCTTGGCCGTCTCTCAGGCCTCCTCTTCGAGAAAGAAATTCACATTATTAGGCAAGTTTAGAACTGAACTCCAAGGAAAAGGGCATAGATGCAGAAAAAGAATTTGGCGGGCCGGACAAAGAGAAAAAGAACCACCAGCGGTTACACCGAGTTTGCTCGGTAGCCTACCAAACTACTAGGCGAGAAGGGATCTAATCGAATAAAGCAGCATAAGACAAGAGATCTTTGGAATCAAGCTTGTTACGCATAAAGTAAAGCACCGGTACCTGCGGGTAGCGCCTACGTTAGATAGCCTTATGGCACGGAATGAAGGATCGAGAAAGCTGCGCCCAATAGAGCTTAGCCAAGAAAGGGAGTCAGAGGCGACACCGGGTGGGAAGAGAGCACCCTAGTTTGCTCCATACAGGAGCGAGGGATTCTTCTAGAAAAGCAAATCAAATTCCAAAGAACTATAAGTCTCTTCTCAATTTCACCTTGAGAAGCTTCGTCCTTTTCTTCTTCACGTGCAAAAGCCCTTTCAGGGCTGGTAAAGACTGAACGACTTGGGTTCTGGAATGCCAATGAAGATGAAACTTCATCTAGCACCTGTCTCGGCATTTGCTTTATAGAGGAATCTCCCCTTCCCCCGTCCTTGCTTCAGCTTGAATTCTTGCACTTCCTTTGAGCTTTCTTGGCCTACGCATTCTTTTCACATGAGGAAGTTCTTATTCTTGTTCTTGAGAGTCAACCTCAGACCTTTATCCAATCCTCGAAACGAGGTACTCCAGGGGTATCATACATACTAGAGATTATACCTCAGCCGTTGACCAGATCATTACCAACATAGACTCGGGCAGAGCTCGTTTGACTTTACTGTGATTCGACTCCGAAGGAGATTGATCGTATAAGAGGAGCCAAACCAGTCTTAGGCCGAAGACCCCCCTCATCTATAATTTAATAAGTGGTGCTTCACACGGACCGTGGGAGCAGAAAGGGAAAGAAAAAGAAAATGTGGTTCAAAAGGCTTGGCTTATTCTCATTTACTTATTAGTTTTGTCTGTTCATTTGCTCTGATCGCAGAGCGACATACCGAATAAAAAAGGATCAGATTTTAAGCAATGACTTAAGCCAACAGAGTAAGAAATGCTTAGGTCAGGGGAAGTCCCTCTTCCTACAATCCCTCTTTTTACTTTTTTTCCATTGAATGGCAGGTCTTAAGTTTGAGTTTACTTTGCCTTCGAGCCTCTTTGAGTGAAAATCTATTAGCCAGCTAGCCCTAAGACTCTCAGTCCTTATTTTGATAAGGCAAAAGAGAACAAAGGGAGGGAAAGCGAGATTTTTTTGAGTTCTTTCTTTTACGCAAGTCAAGCTCTTGTCGCTAATCTTTCATTATGGTAGGTCAGTAAAGTAAAGCGAACAAGTCTCTTAGTTATCCCAAGGAGTTAAGGTAGGTCAAGGGCTAAAGCAGGCCAATTCTTGAGCAAGTGGTGAGTTATCGTGCTTAGGAAAGTAGGGCATTTTTTCAATCTAGCCCATCTACTTATAGTACGAGTTATCTTAATCGAGGGCAGGGCAAGCAAGTAACAAAGGTGAATTTTGGCTCTATTTTTGTATGAGCCCTAAGAAAATCACGCAGTTCCTCTTTGACTTCCGCCTGTATTACATGAATGTTTGGAGCAGGCGGCGCAGCCTCTGGTTGGGGGGCGGGCTCTCTCCTGGGCTGTTCCAAGTCCCTAAAGAGAGACTCCCCGCTTATGCCCGGGGAAGAGATTTCGAGCGAACCAGGAATCCGCTGCTTTTTCCCCTCGTCATGCTGATAGTCGATGAGGCTCTTGAAAAAGTTCCTGTAGCCCTATAAGCAAAACGCCTGCCGTGTCTACCCCGCCGCAGGTCTCTTTTGTGCTCTTGTTCCTCAAAGCATATGATTTCCATTCCACTCAATTCCTCTACCCTATCCTTTCAGTCGAGTTACTACGTTCCTTGTAATGGTTTACTTGGACTTCCCCTTCAAAAAGAATAAGAGTTGGTATGTCGAATTGGATCTCGCCATGGCCTCAACCCTCGAATCGGGCTTTTTGCATCCAGGACTGTTAAGATTTAGGGCTTGCTTTCTTTTTTTCATTAATCTCTCTTCACGCCCTCGCCTTTGTACAAGTACAATAAGAATCCTAGCACACGTCTTTTTGAACTAGGAGAGCTGTTTGTATACTTGCGTAAGAGGCTTTTTCCGTGATTCCAGTTAGGGACTCGGGTGCCCTTAATTTCATATCTTTTTTGGTACTGCCCCATAAGAAGAATCAGTAGGCTGGTCAAGTAGCCTTTTTGATGCATAAGATAAGCTGGAGGGCTTCTGCGCCCCAATCATTCTATTTTCGTTTGTGGCCTTTGAAAGCTTCTTTCATTGAATTCAAAGATCGATGGCTGTGAAGCATGCTGTCTTATTACGATGAGGCAGGTTATCTTCCCCGCCTTGAATCAATATATATAGAAAGAGAGACCGATGCCAAGAAGTCTTCCCATCCCAAGTCGCTTGCTTAAGGTGGTTCGTCTGACCAAGAAAGAAAGTCCAAGAGGAATTGGATATTTATTTTGCCAGTAGATCTTCTTTCGCGAGACGCGATCCAAAATAGGAAACTGGATGCCGAAGCCTTTCTAATAAGAATGTCGAATAGAAGACCCTTGAAGTAATAAAAAGAGAAAGGATCCCGCGCACTCGATGCTTTTCTCCTGGAGATGAAGGCCCGTACTCCCTGTGCCGAGGAGTCCCAGGAGCGTAAGGATCTAGTTTCTTGTTTTTTTTTTAGTGTGCTCAGCAGGCCAATGCAAACAACACTAAAAACCAGAAGCACTTTGACTGTCTCTATTCTCCCTTACCCTAATGGAATGTCTACCTCTTATCTTTATAAGGTATTCAAGATCCTATAGCCTAAAGGGAAGATAAGAAGGGGGTATTCCCCCTAGGAGAACTTAAGAGATCTCAATCCACCTTAGCTACTAAGTTAAGTTCTTCCTTTCCCTCGGTCCCAACAGTATGTTCCATACCGGATTCTTCTTAATTATTGGACTGAAACCGGGCAAGAAAGGTTCTTCCTTTTTTCTATCTAATGAAAAGGAAGTCTTTTAATCAGCAAAGGGGAAAGGCAAAGGCTACACATACAATTACAATTGAAGTCCAAGCATGGATTGCTTCCTAGCCCTAGGAATGCTTTCTTTCTTCTTTTATTGATATGGATTGCCCGGAAAGTAGGTAGGAAGAAAGACCTTTACTTTACCGCTTCTCTCTATCCTACTCGTACGGATAGAAAGCCATTAAATTAAAGGAAACAGACTCCCTAGTTGTCTTAAGTTAAGAACCGAAACCTAAGGTGAAGGATAATACTGAGACCAAGCAGTACTTCTTATGATTGGGAGACCTCCTATTTATTATAATGCAAGTTAATAGGAAAGAGTAGAATGCAAGTCGTCTATTATTATTATAAGTGCCTAAGACATGCTAATTGCAGAAGCCAGAAGGACTAGAAGGAAGGACGTATCTGCCCTTTACTTGTGTCTAGGACTTCCGAAAGGTGTAAAAATCCCTAGGGGAAAGTCTTTAGCGAAGATCGAAGCTTCTGCGAGCATCTCTTAAACCTCTGGTGGCTTCATTCATTGATCAAACCTTTCTATTTCTTATTTCTTTTTTTCCTCTTCAGGCTTTAACACTAGAGGTTCCCGAAAACCTTGGGCTTGGAGTGAAATCCATAGCAAAAAGGGAGCGAGTAAAAGGAAGAGTAAAGCTATAGATAATTTTGAGAACCTTGGCATAATAGAGTAAATTAGGATCTTAGTTACCTCTTACAGCGTCCGGCTTTGCTTTCTCATTGGTACATTGTTAGGGAATTTTAACCGGAAGATGCATCTAGGGTTTATTTAATTTAACAAGGCTTTCTAAAAAGGCCTTCTCGTTTGCTCACTAGCCGATGTCATCTGCTTTAGCCTTTCGTTATCATACACCCACTCTCCGTATTGCAAGCTTTCGAAGTCTTGCATTCATTTCTGTCTCATTTTCATTTCAGGTAGAGTGTACCCGGCCCCTATAGGAACCCCCTGATCTGCTGGGGGGAATTCCTATTCAAGAGGCTCACTTTGAAGGAGCGATATCTAGCAAGTCTTCCGTGAGTGAATGGTCTCATCCAGTCCGCGAGTCAATCCTATCAGCCGATCAGCCTAATACTTAAGGACTGAGTTTCCTTTCAAACTCTCAATTGAATAAGAAAAGAAAGCGTAGAAAGAAGCCTCTTCATATTCTTCATAGAGTCGATCTAGAAAGCAACGCCCAATAGAGCTTCGCCTTGTGTAGACCTATCTTTTTGGGTCTCGCTTAGCCGGTCACCGTATGCCTAAGATCCTATTCTGAGATTGGAAGAGAGCCCTTTGATCCTCTTTCTTTTTTCAATTGTGCAGAATCCGAGGTTAAGCTATATGCGTAACACACCTTGCTTTTCGATGATGACATCACCTTTCCAAAAGAGCTTGACTCCGGGCCCGACATGATCGAGAGGTTGGATGAAAGTCAAGGGTGACTGCTGTCAAAGTAAAGTAGATCGTGATCCGCGAAGGGAACGAATAGAAGCATCTTATGAAGATCTGACTTTCCTATTGAAACTAAGAGTTCAGTTTCAGACCGACAGGTTCTATCTAATTGCAGAACGTAGATAAAGAGAGAGAGAGAAGTTTGTCTTTTGGTCAACATGGAGAGTTTACTTTACACATTGGACCGGGAAGAGAGATGGGAAAAAGACAGCACTGCAAGGGCATATGGCACGCAAAGGAAATCCGATTTCGGTCAGACTCTATCTTAATCGTAGTTCAGATTCAAGTCGGTTCAGTGAGGGCGACCGCCAAAGTCACCGAATGGGTCAGTCTTTTCCTTCAGTTTGTCCTCTATTTTAAATAAAGCGTGGGAGGACGTTGCAGATGTCCGTCCCGGACACGACTTCTTCTAAGGCTAGAAGACCACTGGAAAACACCCGGGACCAGAGCATGTCGTGAAAGAAGCACGCTGGGCGGGCGTGCTTCGACCGTGTCTCCGGGGCACAGTTGAAAAATCATAAACGCGAGGTGCAGGATACCAGGCCGAGAAACCCGGGCAACCACCCCCTATGTGCCGATCGCTAGCACATTCAGGGCCCCGGCGCCCAGCTCCGCTGGAGAGGCCTAGCCTGCTCTGATAAATGCTAATTCGGTTCGGATAGACTTCATTCAAAAACGCCGCCGCCCGAAAACAAGTGCTAAGTTTCAGATCAGTGAATAAACCGAAACGAAAGAAGAGACGTTTCTCGCTCGGCGCCTAAAGCGCACTATGCTCCGCTTCAACAAATGAGAGTTTTCGGTGGAACCGGTGAACCACGCGAGCTGGTTAGATGCGTGGGACAGAGGGCTTATAGTACCTGCTAGCGCGGCTATGCAGTGGAAGGGAAGGAGCCTAAATCTACCCCCTTCTCTCTTTTTTTTTATCAGGGTGTGCAGTTTTGGATTGGAAACCTATGGGCCTTTCCTTTCAAATGACAACTGCCTCTTCCTGCTGCGAAGGCGTTGCACGAAACCAAACCGCCCCCCGCCCGATCAAGTACCAGTTGCTGGTAGGCCCACTTAGGTTAGGGGGGGCATTGTCCCTCAGTTCTTACCAACCTCCGGTGTGTAATCGACATCTTGCTAGCTTCAACTCGGTTGAATAAGAATCATGCCTGCGGCACCCTCTGCTGTCCATTTCTTATTCATTCAGGGTGCTCCTTTCTCAAACCAGAACAACTCTGAACGTTAGGGAAGATAAGGGAAGACCATCTGAGCGAACCGACCGAAGGGACTTGACTTATCCAAACCGAACGATAGCGGCTTAAAGCTAAGCCTAGAGCAGCGTCGCTGCTTGATCGGCGGTGAGGAGCATCTCCAATATGGGGCAAAGGATCAAGCGCTTTGACTTTGTCCCCCGGGATCCACCACAGGTTGGGTTTGAGTGAGAGCCGTGTGATAGGTGACTATCCAGCACGGTTCGGAGAGCACTTTTTTTGTAGTCTGCGCTGGTGAATGGAAGCCCCCCCTATCAAGCAAGAAAGAAGCGGCTCTTTCCACGGCGGAGTCACCATTGACTCTATTTATTATTATGGTAAATTAGTGTATCAAAATGTCAATCTGAGATCTTATTTAGGTTCGCCACCTACGACAAAGGTGAGTCTCGGTAGGTGTATTATTCTACATTTTTCCAAAAGAATATTCATTCATTTTTTTCTTCCCCATGGACGACGACGACTGAAACGACGCAAAAAAACCAGACCCGGAAAGGGGAAGGGATTCGGGAAAGTGGGGCCGATCAGGTGTCTTCATTCAAGCAACAATACAGAAGAAGAACGAAACAAAGTGAGAGGCCGGGGGGCAGGGAAAAGAGTCGAGTCGATCAGGCTCGACGACCGGGAGAAGGAAAACGAAATCAGGATTTGGCCGAAAAAGAAGGAAGGCTATGGATACCATGACCGATCACCATCGAGAAAGAAGAATCTTTCTAAATTACTTCTGGTCAGCGGGGCCTTCAAGCATCCGAAAGACGCCGGGGTTGTAAATGACATATCCTTCCTGATAGAAAATGACGACTCCTTCAGAAAAACGAAGTTATTCCATTTCTTTTTCCCAAAGAAGTACCGCTCCGACGGCCCGACGAGTCATCTACTTAAAAGTAAAAGGACCCTCCCCGCAGTGCGCCTCTCCTTGAATTATTTGGTCATGCAATATTTTTTGAATACAAAGAACCAAATTCATTTCGACCCCGTCGTAGTTCTCAATCATTTCGTGTCACCGGGCGTGGCTGAACCATTTACGATGGGGGGAGCGAATGCACAGGGAAGAAGCTTAGATAAGAGAATACGTTCTCGCATCGCCTTTTTTGTAGAAAGCTTGACCAGCGAGAAAAAGTGTTTGGCCGAAGCCAAAAAGAGGTTGACTCACTTCATTCGCCAAGCGAATGATCTTCGCTTCGCGGGAACAACAAAAACCACCATCTCGCTCTTTCCTTTCTTCGGTGCTACCTTTTTCTTTCTAAGGGATGGGGTTGGGGTGTATAATAACCTTTTTTTTAAAGATGCCCGGGAACAACTCCTAGGTCAATTAAGGAGAAAATGCTTTTACCTCTTGGGTAAGGATAAGGTAATGGAATTGAGAGATAAATTCATAAACCTAGGTGGGATAGGAGAATTGATAAAGGGAATAGAGATGATGATTTCTATCATACTGAGAAACATAAGAATTCCGTACGGGTACAACTCTTATTTGAACGAAATGAAAAAAATGCGATCTTTGTTGTCTAATAGAACAAACACTAATACCTTAATCACGTCGGTCAAGATTCAATCTGTTTATCAAAGTGCTTCTCTGATTGCTCAAGACATCTCTTTTCAACTGAGCAACAAAAGAAGATCATTTAGTTCCATTTTTAGTAAAATAGTGAAGGATCTTTCATTATTAATGAATAAATGGGTAGAGGGGATCCGTATATGTTGTTCAGGTCGATTAAAAGGCGCAGAAATAGCTGGAACTGAATGCGGAAAGTATGGAAAAACATCTTGTAATCTATTTAACCAGAAAATAGATTATGCTCCTGCGGAAGTATCTACTCCTTACGGAATCTCAGGTGTCAAAGTGTGGATTTCATATAGTAAAAAAAAGGGGGGATAAAGTAAAATAGTCTTCTTAAAAAAATAGTAAATATAAATGGATAAATAAATAGTGGGTTCCATCGTTTCTATGGTTATTTCTTAAACGGCGAGGTCCTCTCTATACACCGGAGCCCCTTACTTGATCGAATCAATGCTATTGTTAACTTGTAAAGTTTAAACTTTTTGGCTCTACCCTCCCCAGTAGTAGGTTTTTCACAACGAGATCCGTTTTTACAGTAACGGTATTTAATTATGCGGATTAGTTGACCTTGTTAGTCCGTTCTTGCAAGAGTAGAGGCATCCATTTTCGGCTTTTTATTTTAATTTAAATAAGATTTGCCCTGCTTAACAGATAATCATTTGCTACCAATGGGGAATTCTTTCGCATTTTCAATTGAAAAAAAACCACAATCTGAAATCTGAACGAGTCGCACATACACCCTAGTACATGTCCCTCGGCGCTGAGGGCATCCCCCGAGAGCGGGGGATTTGGTGACATTTCTGATTGGCTGTCTTGTGTTTCTAATAAGTTGTTTAATAGTTGGCATGTTGAATCGTATGCATAATGGGCTGGTTTAGATCGATCCTAACCGGATGATTATGAATTCTTTCTATATTCATATTCTATTTTATTAAAAAAATTCAAATTAATAATTAATATTAATAGAATACGGTAAGAAACTAAAATCTCAAATCGTGATTTGTGTGAAATTCCTGCTATTTTTTATGCAACTGCTACAAGATCAACAATTCCATGAACTTGGGCTTCTGCTGCTGACATAAAAACATCCCTTTCCATGTCTTCAGATACAACCCATAACATAAGGGTTTGCCTGTTCTTTGTGCATAAACCCTTGTGAGGATTTCGCGCAGTTTCAGTAGTTCTTCCGCTTCCAGGACAAATTATCCTATTTGTGTTTCATAAAAAGCAGCAATAGGTTGATGGATCATTACCCTGATGATATAAGATAATAAAGGGTTACTTTATCTCGCATAAGAAGGTCACGAGAAGAGATAAAGAATAAAAAAAGACCAGGGAATCCATAAATTGAAAGGATAGGGGGGGCACAGCCCCCAACCAAGGGAATGGATCCAGTATGTCCCCCCTTATTCCCGGCATACTGCCCCGGGGCCGGAATGCGGTAGGGTCTTCAAGCCCCACGCTCGATTCTCGAGATTCATGGGCCGTCTCGCGAAGATCTTCGATCCGAACCTTCGCATCTACGAGGATGAACCACGCCTTCGCTATCGCCCCTCGCTACTGCTCAACCTCGCTATCGCATTGATTCTTGCCGGCCCTCCCAGATTCAAATTCCTTATTGAGATCGAGATCTTGTTCCATTAGACCCAGTTTGGTCAGATTAGTTCCCATAATAGAGCTTGCCCGGACCAGGCTTTCAGTCTTTGGTCGGGCCGGCCTAATGAATGATCATTGTTCGGGAACAAAAGAATAAGACTTAATTAAGGCTTTCGCTATCGCAAGACGATCGAAGAGCTATCGCTCAGCTGCTTCGCGTATTACGAAAGCCGTATTGCCCGAAGGGGGCATGCTGCAAGAGCGTAGGTCAGTGATAAGCGTAGGAGGTGTGCCCGAAGGGCAGCGGCAGCAGTGTGGTTCCGGGTGCCGTCGCTAGATTGAGATCCGCAGGGTGGCGGGGACTTCGACTGCCTTGTATCAGGTGAAGAGAAGGGGGTTTTAGAGGTAAGACAGATCATTACGTAATACAGAGTCAGACGGGAGAAGGATGGGAGCAAGTTAAGTGAACCGAGGTAGTTAAACTAGGGCATATAAGCAGCTTGTGTAAGCATGGCTTGAAGGTAAGCTTGCATGCTGTCAGTAAAGAGAGCTCTTAGTTAGCTCGTAAACTCGCTTTCCCATTATACGCGCCTGCTGTTAGCAAGAAAAGGATAAAAATACCTCTTTAGAGTGACCTTGCTATTACTTATTAATGAATTAACGATAAATGCACTGAAAGACAAAATCGTTTCCCAACTAAAAAGAATTTGGAGAGTCTATAGGGATACTGCTGTAGATGTGAACTTACCAACAGGAGTCAATCTCCAAGAGGTAGCCGAACGTCTTTTTTTTAGCGACGCAAGCATTCAATGTCTAAACCAGATCTATGTAGATCTCGTCAATCAGAGCACGCAGAGTCCCCACTTTGCCCAAGCTCTTGATTATGTTCTGGGAGGTATGTAGTTAGGATTTTTTATAGGCTTTATTAAGAGTTTAGGTAAGACTTTCAGACCACCATTTTCAAATTCTCCCCCGGACGTAGCTGAAAGGTGAACCGGGTTACCAAAGTCACGATTAGAATAAATGGTAGTTCGCTGAGATCCTCTCATGCTTCCCAGAGATGGAGGTTCGAATCCTTCTCGTAACTGACAGGAAAAGTCCAATACTCAACCTCGAATACGACTTGCATGTTATCGCATATCGTTGTTGTAGCATGATTTTAGCTTCTTAGCGCTTAAGCTACTACCTACTCTATAAGAAAGCCTACTTACCTTAGATGGAGGGAGGAGATAGTAAGGAAGACTTTCTACGCTATACGATCTTTCTTCTCTTATGATTATTATCGTAATCTCTCATTGGGAATAGCCCTTGAAAGATAAAGATCGCTTTTCATGCTTCAATGAATCCCTTGACTCTGGTTTCCTTTACTCCTTTCCTTTGCTTTCTTGATCTAGCTTTCTGACTGTGAATGATTCTTCTTCTTCTCAACAGCAGTCGTGAGTCCTCCCACCAATAGTGAAGTCGTCAAAAGAAATATCTTATTCTAATAAGACGCACGAGGAATAATCGGGCAAGGCGGTCTTTCTCGTTACTTTGACGGCTGTTTGCCCTTTTCTGACCGAAATAGAAGAGCAGGTCTCGTGCCTGGAAGATTTTTCCAAATCCCTAACGAATAGAGCCGGTAGGAACTAGCTGCGACGCAGCAAAACAATTTCATTGCGGTAAGCACTCTTCTGAGACTAGAGACTGACTATCTATTGGCCCCAACCTTTAAGCTCCCTAAATCTCGAACTCAATCATCGAAAGGGAAACTGGATCAACAGGTGATGAAAGCCTCTTCAGTAAACTCTTTCCGCTTCCGCTTCTGAATCTGGATGGCGGCTTTGGTTGGAGAAGAGAGATGGGATCGTAGGCTAGATCACGTCCCTTCCAGTTGATTGCTTTTGTACCTGTACTTGGATCCCGTCCCGAATCACTAAATAGTGAGGGCTCGGAACTTCTATTCTTCATCTTATAATCGGGTAGAATGCCGTGCTGTTCAAACTCGGACTCGCGAGTTAATGATTAGAAGCACATGCGAGTTTTACCCACCAATCTCTTCTAACTGCAGCTTTTGCTCAATCATACGCGGGAGAGGGAATATCTTGAATGGATAGATGGGAGTATTATACACGTAATATACGATGACTAGTTCCGATCGTGGGATCGTTCTCTCGTTTCCCTCACCTCAATAGGTGGGTAAGATTGCTATTACAGTACCTAACATGTTGTCATTTCGAGTGGGTGGGACATAGAGGCAGAGGTGGGGGCTTTGAGAGCTAAAGGCTTGGGCTTCTGCTGGCAAGAAGAGGCCGAGGTAAGAATACGACCCTAAAGTATAGGGCAACTTCGTCTCCAAAGTCCTATTAAGCTCAAAAGAAAGAAGCACTGCCCTGTAAAGCAGATATTACGAAGTGGCATTTCAAGATACGAAAGCTGATCATGGGACGGCAGCCTGCCTACCAACCAAATATGAAAAATTTTGTTAGTACCATCTGTTGCTCTACATCGCGATAGACCAATTGCGTGAGCGGGAAATAGAATAAAGATACGAGCGGAGCGGATCTCGTCCCTTTTTGCCGAGGAGGGGTTTCCCCGTTGTCGCAGGACAGATCATTAGTTGGAGACAAAGAAAGCCTCATATCACAGCACTTCTCGAAGATCATGTTCTAAAGATAACGTATATATAAGAAAGTGATTGTTTTGTGATTTTCGTCTAGAAAGAAAGGTGGCCCATACCTGATTTCGATGTGACGAGCCCAGCCGCCGATTGGATTGGAGGGAAGAAGTTGTTGACCTTTAATAATGCTCCGCTTCCAAGCCTCCTCTTTCACACCCAGCGAGCAGGTCATTCTCCTATTTGTCAATGTTCATCACATCCTCCTATGCATCCCTGGCTTTCACTCCTATACTACGGGTCTTTGACCTACTGATCGATCCCACACCTGGCCTCAAGGCAGATACCAGGAAAAAAAGGCCATAAACTATACCCGGCTCCAGGTCAAATAGCCGAATTAGCATCGATTGAATCACAAATCACCGTAGTAGCTTAGATAGATCGAAAAAGCTGTGAATAGGGCTTCAGTTCTTATTTTCCCAAATTAGTTCAGTGGGGAGGCAACTCAATACAATAGGTAGCTCAAGCCGATAAAGAAGCTCAAACCTGGCTTGTGTAGCCTATGCGAAGCAAGTCGGAACTGGCTCAAGGGAAAGAGATGAATCGATAAAAACGATCCCAATTGAATCAATAGATGCAGGATTACCCAAGGGATGCCTTCCTAAGCCCAAATTACTGGATTTCCTGCTTTCTTGAACCGGATTACACTGACAGAAGAAAGATGCCATATTAGCCCTGATGAAGCTTCCCGCCTAACCTTACCTTAGATAGGGGGATAAGTAAGGCACGAAGAGTTTCCATGATGTGGCGATGTTTTCGTTCAGCACGCCCATTCAAAAGGCAATTAGGCCAATTAGACTGAAGGGAAGGTGCGAGAAGGAAATAGAATAGTCTTTTTTTCAAAAAAAAAGTATGCGCTCTGCTAAGGCTCATCGGTCTTTTGGCAATACAATATAAAGCATACTACTCATCGATTATTTGGTCTTTTGTGATCGAAACAACCTAGGAAGAGTTGTTGCCTACATAACCTACTCTTCATACCAAGAGAGCCAGGTATCAGATCACTGTAGTTCTCGACCCTTTTTGTTAAACCAGTTCCTGTACTCTTTTTGAATGAATTCCAGTCTGTAAAGTAATCTGGTGGAAGGAAGAAGGGCAGCTTGAAAGATTTCACCAGGTCCAGTTCTTGTTATCGGACTAGAAGCAGCTAATGAATCCGCATCTGTTGGAGGAAGGACTGCTATTGCATCTTTTATCGGACGGGCTACTTCTGTTGATTGAGAGATGGGAATGCCTAGTCAAGATGTGCCGTGGGATTTCCCTTCTGAGATGGAGGTCCTGTTCCCAGTTGAATCAGAGCTGTGACCAAGTCGACTGCTCTCCTTCTCCTAGCAAAGTCCTATTCGGGGTGTGAAGGAAGACGAGGCCGATCCTTATATTAAAATAGTCTTCCACGATCTCTCTATCTGTAAAGGTAAAGTACCCCTGGGATTCGACTTGCCTTTCTTGCTTTTAGAACGGGGAGGGAACCTGAAGTCTGGCAGAAAATCCGAATCATAGTTAGCAGTTTGAATAGAACCAGTGTCGTAGCCAAGAGAATGGGAAGCAGGGCAATGATAATTGTTCGGTTGGGATTCTGTGAGTAAGGGAGCAGAGGCAGAATCGAACTAAGAAGATTCGGAGTAATGAAAATAGAACTCAAAAGCAACTTACCATGACATTTGTTGAGAAAATCCTGCTAGAAAAAGGAACTTGGCAGAGGTAGCGAGGAGTTGACTTCCGGAATCAACAGGTTGGTAATTTCATACATGATGTCATTCCATTCGCTCATCTTTCTCCTCGTCGGGAAACCTTTCGCTAGTCTGGTGGTAGCTTCGGTGCCCTCCCGCCTCTCGATTCTCGGCAGGGTTTTCTCAACCTCAATCATTTCATATTTTCTTCTCGATCAACAAAGTGGAACAAAAGGCTAGTTTCCTTTGCGCAGCGCTTCACCATGCTCCTTGCTGCACGCGCTAGGGACTGTATAACCGGCTGCTTTCGGTTGTTTGACACACCACTTAGGCGGCAGGTAAGCTTGATGACTGAAAGCTTTCAATTCAAGTTAAGCAACGAAGAGGTCGAGGCATAGCCCAGGTGCTTTTAGCGAAGCCGGAATTCCATTAAGGTAGTTCCGCCGAGGGGAAGAAGAATTATAGATCGAATGCGACTGGGATTGAGGAGGGCTAGCTTTCACGTGTTTCAGGCTCCAGGGGAATGCTTTTTAAGCTCATACCAGGAAATTCCATATTATTAGAATTCTTCCATTAGAGCGAGTTCGGTCAGATCAAGCTATTCAAGCTATTTTGGCTTGGGGCAGGGGCGTAGCGAGCAGAAAATTCCCTATCAGACAAAGCTCTATAAGATAAGGAAGAAAATCAGTCTTAACTAAAAGCCTATCGAAGTCACTTACGGATCTGGATTCCATTCTTTTTGAGTGAACGAAGCGCAAGCTCCGCCCAGACCCGCTCAACGCTGCGCCCCCCCC